CTGACACAGCAACGAAATTTTCGTTTAATCAGTATCGAAAGTGGGTGCTAAATAATTCCCTTTTTGCTTTACATCTTCTTTATTGATGTAAAAGGATGCTCCGTTCAATAGAAAATTCGTCCAATGCAATGCAAGAGATTATAATATTCCCGCAGATGCGAGATCTAGAAATTTACCCTTCAGAGTTGTAGAAGCAATTTTTTGTTGGAATCTTTGTTTTTTTTTTTTTGAAAAATGGGAATCGTCCAGTAACAAATAAGTCAAATAAGTATAGTAGATCGGATTCTATCAAACAAAGAAAAGAAAGAATAAAATAATTGGAATCAATAGTTGTGATGCATTCTTGTATTCGACCGAGAACCAAAGGCCCAGCTACGGGGGTGAGCCAGGTTTTCTAATATGGAAAGATAAAACGTGCAACCCCTAAACGATAATAAATTAAAATTCTTAAAAAAAAAAAAAAAAAAAAAGAATTTTTGAGTGATCATGTAATAACTTTTTTGGTCTCATTCATTCAAGATATTCCATATTACGCGAATGAACCTATTGCTGACTCTAATGAGTTAAATTGAAAGTAAATTTATAAGTTTACTCTTCGCTCGAAAATCGACAATAGATTCGCTAGAATTCAAAAATAGACGAAATGCTCAAAAATGAAGTTACACGGCCCAACTCTTATTCTTATTACTTATTCTTTTATTAGTTTATCTAAGAGTTACTCAATGAAGCGGTTGATTGAAATCGCAAGATGGATAGATATTACAGATGATGAATCAATTTCATTTTATATACCTGCCCCTTTATCTTTATCTTTGTTAGTACCGTCTATAATGATAGATGAATAACAAACTTTCAATTGAGCTTCTTTGGAATTTTTGCGTATCCTCTTATTTTGAAAAAATGGAAACTTAGGTAAGTGCTTTATAAACATATGTAGAAAAAAAGATATTTCATTTAGATCCTTTATGCTTACAATAACTAGTTATTTTGGTTTTCTATTAGCGGCTTTAACTATAACCTCCGCTCTGTTTATTGGTTTAAGCAAGATACGACTTATTTAAAATTCATATTTGAAATGAATAATAAATCTTTCCGTGAGATTCCCACTATTCTATAGTTACTTACAGCGTCAATTGTCAATTCTTGGTCATTGAGATTCATGCCAATTCGGATTAGTATATAGGTATAGATATTACCTCTTTTTTTTCTTTCAAACAAATTGAAATGATTGAAGTTTTTCTATTTGGAATCGTCTTAGGTCTAATTCCTATTACTTTGGCTGGGTTATTCGTAACTGCATACTTACAATACAGACGTGGTGATCAGTTGGACCTTTGATTAACATCTCTTTGTTTTATCAACCTCCTCCTTTTTTATTTAATCCACAGGAGGGCAAATTCCTATTGCTGTGCAAAAGTTACTGAATCCATTTCAGTCTAATTTGATCTAAGAATAAAAAAATCACGCTCTGTAGGATTTGAACCTACGACATTGGGTTTTGGAGACCCACGTTCTACCGAACTGAACTAAGAGCGCTTTCTTATATGAATAGATAAGACTGTAAAAAAAAGGATTACCCCAGATGCATAGTATTATTGAAATACTATGCCCAATTTAAATCGATCTCAGACGATCCCTCGTTACTGCTCAACGTAGCAGTAATAGGTAGGGATGACAGGATTTGAACCCGTGACATTTTGTACCCAAAACAAACGCGCTACCAAGCTGCGCCACATCCCTTCCATTGCTCTACAGTGTCATTGTAGAGAATTCCTGTCTTGTTTTCCACATCGTTATTTCCTCCGTTGATATACACAATTTTTTGCCCAGTTCATCTTTTTTTTTGTCTCATTTATAACATATCATATAATAAACATATATTAACATATTTAACATATATTAATTAATAATTTAATATTTAATCATAGTTAAATAATAATATCACATATATTAACATATAATCATAGTTAAATAATAATATCACATATATTAACATATAATAATAGTAAAAGACTTGTATACATATAAAAAAAGAAATGAGTATTTTTCACAAATGCTCGGTAAGGGGGAGATGCTTTTTTTCTGTTTTAAGAAAAGAAAGAATCCTATTTACTTTTACTGCACCATTGTACAAAATTTAATATATTAATATTAGAGGAATCTTATGGATTACGTGTACAACTATAAGTGATCCTTAACTACCTATTTTTGTATTACAATAAAAAAGGAGGGTTTTCGATGCGAGATTTAAAAACATATCTTTCTGTGGCACCAGTACTAAGTACGCTATGGTTCGGGGCTTTAGCAGGTCTATTGATAGAGATTAATCGTTTTTTTCCGGATGCGTTGACATTCCCCTTTTTTTCATTTTAGTTATTGAGATGGGAAGGAATGAAGAAGGTTAAAGATAGAATAAAATATCTGTGACTAAACCCCCTCTACTCTTTTCTCTTTTTTCCTTTTTTTCTATTTTTAAAATAAGGGAGGAAAGGGAAAAAATAAGAGTGGATTCAACATAGGCGAGGCTCGGGTTCAATAAAAAAAATGAATATTAATAATAAATAATAAAGGGATGGGGGAGTAGAAGAGAAAATGTGGGTCTAAGGAAAGAGTATTATACACGATATTTAAATGAGAAATGAAATACTGTATTTCGATTTGAAATAGAGTTTCTAACTCTTTGTATTACTTATTAGTTTTGTATTACTTATTATTTTTTTTTTTTTTTATTTACTATGACTTTAATTTACTATTTAATTTAGTATGTACTTTGATCGTTCTTTTAGAATTAGATTTCAAGTTAGTAATTTCTATTTGTTTTCCTCCCTTTCTTCTTCTTCGTGTGGTAGAAGAGTTGAATAAATAAAAAATCCAAAGGAGGCTCATGGCCAAGGGTAAAGATGTCCGAGTAACGGTGATTTTGGAATGTACCAGTTGTGTCCGAAACGGGGTTAATGGGGTATCAAGAGGCATTTCCAGATACATTACTCAAAAGAACCGTCACAATACACCTAATCGATTAGAATTGAGAAAATTCTGTCCGCATTGTTACAAATATACAATTCATGGAGAGATAAAGAAATAGGGCGAACTGAATACCTGTATGTTACCCTTTCCAATTTCAAAGGAAGGGGAAAAAATAACATTATATAACATATTTAAATACAAAATAAACAAATCCTATATCCGTGACTTTCAAAATTAGAATTAAGAAATAGGATTTTCGAGATAAAGATAAGGAATAAACTAAAACAAACTATGGATAAATCCAAACGACCTCCTCTTAAATCCAAGCGATCTTTTCGTAGACGTTTGCCCCCGATTCAATCGGGCGATCGGATTGATTATAGAAATATAAGTTTAATTAGTCGATTTATTAGTGAACAAGGGAAAATATTATCTAGACGAGTGAATAGATTGACCTTGAAACAACAACGATTAATTACTATTGCTATAAAACAAGCTCGTATTTTATCTTTGTTACCCTTTCGCAATAATAAAAAGGTTGAAAGAAAGGGGTCGATCCCTAGAACTACTCGTCTTAGAACCAGAACCAGGACCAGAACCAGAACCAGAAATAACTAGGCTTACTTTGGAATCATAATTTTAATGGCATCAGAATTTGAATCCGAACTCAAAGGCAGATTGGTATTTTTCCGAGAATCCAGATTAGATTCTCGGGTCGTAAGAAAAACAAAAAAAAAGAATTGGAGAAAGCTTTTTCTACTGATTGTGTTCATTCGTTTTGACTATTTTAGCATATTTTATCCCAGTAATTTCTACTCTACCTTCCCGGAGTTCATTCTCCGGGAAACTTCGTTTAAATTATTCCGACGGACTTTTTATAACCTACTTCTTTTATTATCTCATTGGAAATCATATAAAGACAATCTCTATTTAATATAGCTATTTGTGCAAGTATTTTACGATTAAGAAGCAACCGGCCCTTGTACAGATCGTGTATTAATCTACTATAACTATTGGATACCGCCTTTTCGCGAATTACTGCGTTTATCCGAGTGATCCACAAACGACGAAAATTTCTCTTTTGACTGCCCCGATCTCGATCAGCCGAAAACAAAGCTCTTATTTTCTGTTGAGTAATAGTTCGAGTAAGTCTTGAATGGGCCCCTCGAAAGCTTAATGCAAATAAACGCATTTTTGTTCTACGTCTACGAGCTATATATCCCCGTCTAATTCTAGTCATTGAATAGATGAAACTTCCACCGAATAACTAATTTTTTTCTTTTCTTTGAGTTATTCTTTTCCCCTTTCCTAATCTATTAAGAACAAAACGGATTTTTCCAATGTATAAAATAAAAATTCCAAGGGCTTTGGCTACTATAACCTTCCTGACCGCGATTTTTTCTTTTTTTTTTAGGCATTTCAATGCGAAATAAGAAATTGTATTGTGCTATAGGTGTGAAAAATAGAAAAAAATAGATAAAGAAATAGCGGGTTCCTTCGTTTCTATGGTGACTTCCTAAACGGTGAGGTCTTCTCTATACACCGGAGCCTTTACTTCATTTAATCAACGTTATTGGTAACTTGTATAGTTCACCCTTTTTGGCCCTACCCATGAATTATCCAGCAATAGGCCCTTCACAATGAGATCTACCTATACAGTAACGGTATTTAATTATGAAAGTTAGCTGGGTAGCTGACCCTTTTAGTCCGTTTTTGCCAGAGTAGGAGCTTAATCTTTATGCCTTTCTTTATTTATTTATTATTTAATTTAAAAGTTAAAAGTCCATTTTTATTTTTTAAGTTAAATTAAATAAGTAAATAATAAATAAGTTAAAGTTAAATAAGTAAATAAGAAAGTAAATAAAAAAAAGATTTCCTCCGCTTAATGGCTAACCATTTGCTACCAATGGAGAATTGCTTCTCATCTTAACTTGAGATTTGCACCAACGGAACCCATAAAATTTATACACAATGTAGGAATGTGATAGCTTTGATTATTCTTTTTTTTTTTTTATATATAGTGAATGGAGTCCCTTCGTACATTCTATACTATTCCCCGGTACTGATCATTGATACTGGAAAGTTTTTTATTGCTTTTGTACCAGCTCATGGTATGATATAAACGAGTCGCACATACACCCGAGTACATGTTCCTCGACGTTGAGGGCATCCCCGAAGAGCGGGGGATTTCGTTCGATTTCTGATTGGCTGTCTTGTATTTCTAATAAGTTGTTTAATAGTTGGCATGCTGAATTGTATACATAATGGGCTGGTTTAGATTGATCTGATCCAAACCGGAGAAGTCTGAATTACTTCCAGTTCTTAGAATAGTAAAATCATAGATAAAATATCAAATTGCGTATTCCAGCTTATTTTCATTCACCTGCTACAAGATCATCACTTCTCCTCACTTGATATAAGATCAATAATTCCATAAGCTTTTGCTTCTGTTGCTGACATAAAAGAATCTCTATCTAGGTGTTCGGCTATAAACCACAAGGGTTTCCCCGTTCTTTCTGCATAAGCCTTTGTGAGGCTTTCACGCAGGATCGCTAGTTCTCGCGCTTCGGATGCAGTAGTATCCTCCGGTGGTAACTTACTACCAGGTTGATGCAGCATTACCCTGATGATATAACATAATAAAAAGTTCTTCTATCTCGCATGATAAAGCGAAGAGAAAAGAAAGATAAAGACTAATATAATAGATAGAATTGAACAACCGTACGGGCATCTTTGATGCATTGCATATGCATACGGCTTTACAATAAAATTGACCCTTACCCTCCAAGAAAGGGAAAAGTAAAATATACCAGACCCTGGTGGTCTAAATGATCAAATGGCCACCCTTCCTTTTGGAATAGTTAAAAACTACTATGATGGCTCCGTTGCCTTATATTAATATGAATTACTTTAATATATTCATTTTGTTTTTGTTTGTGATTCAGCAATCCCAAAGTTTCTTTTTGAGCCAATCAAAGAAAAAATCCTGTTTTTTTTCGCACTCCTTGCATAACTGCATAACAAACATAATAGAAATATTTTGAAGAGCCTTTCGGTGTGAACAAAAAAGGTTTGTGACGCTGAGCTGGGCTCCCGATAAATAAGAGAAAATCGGAAATACCCTTTCTCCCATACTACTCTCTCGATACATAATCTAATGTTTTGAAAAAACAATGCAAAATTTTATCATTATCATATCGAATTCGAAGTGCCATGCTATTTTTACTTAATATATATTCCTATTTCCTAGGGCGAAGGCATAGTCTTCTTTTTTCTCTTAAATCATTGGCGCCAAGCGTGAGGGAATGCCATACGTTTGCTAACTGCTCCTCCGGCCAAGATCAAAGATGCCATTGAAGCGACTGTCCCCATGCCAATTGTATGGACATCTGGTTTTACAAATTGCATAGTATCATAAATCCCTAGTCCAGGTACTATCCAACCGCCGGGAGAGTTTATAAACAAATGCTGATCCTTGGTCGGATCCTCAATAGCGAGATATACCATAAGACCCATAATTTGATTTGAGATCTCGCTCGCAACCTCTTGTACTAAAAAAAGCAGTCTTTGTCGATAAAGTCGGTTGATTAGGGTACAATTGTAGCCCGTAGGAACCGTACACGCGTCTTTTGATGCATACGGTTCAAAAAAATTGTGAAAACAAAAAAAATCAATGTATGGATTCCAGTCCTCTTTCTTTTAGGTTCTTTCTTACTTCTAACGAAAGGGTTTGTCTTCTTCAATAAACACGGCTTTTTACTATAAATTATACATAAATAAATAAAACAAAAAAATCACTAAACTTATTGAATTAACTTCTCATTGATGTATTCTTTCATCGAGATTCAACCCTAATCGCGATGGTATTCTCTTGTTCCTGAGTGGGTGTCTTTCATCTTTTTAGGTTTATGCTGTACTCCGGGTAACGATTCACCCAATTTAGATTTGCACATATAGGACAAGCACTTCCGCATTACCATTTCTTTTTGTTATGACGTTCTACTTTTTCAATTCACTTCTATCAAGTTTGTTCATTAACAGTTTACGATCAACTTGGTTGAATCATTTCTGATAGAACGCATAATCTTGGGTTTTTCTAAACGGAGCCTGGATACTTCAGTTTTTTTTAGTCCGACTAAGACAACCATAAATTATTCTAATTGATAATAGTAATATGAATCCTCCAAAAATGAATCTAATTGTACTTCACGCTCCAAACTTTTGAGGATTCAATGAATCTTTATTGGGTGAAACGGAGGATATCTCGATTGTGGGAGAGAACGGGGAAATCCCATATGGCCCAATATATCTGACAAGTCGCACTATAGGTCAACCCAAGATGCATCTTCCTCCCCGAGACATTGGAAAGGTACTTTTGGAACACCAAGTGGCATAAATTGAAAGAGAAAAGAGTTGCGAACTCGATTTTACTTTGATGTGGAAACGTAACAATATTCTTTTTTTGTCTTTAGAATATTGGCTTTTAGCTTTAGATTCGAAAAGGTCATAAAGAAAAACAGAACGAATAAAGTCAAATTATTACTAAAGTCAAATTATTACGAACAGGGCAATGAATAAATATGTACGCATTCTCTCATAGAAAATGATATTAGTCCCCGTTGCATATTGATACTTATCGAATATAGAATAAATCTGCTTCTCTTTGTTCCTACGAATAGAATTGTTCCATTGTTTTATTACCAACAGAATAGAACAAATATTAACCCCTGCTCTGAAATAATTCACCGACCGGGGGAGGTCCATAGGATAGTAATACTAGAGTGTTTTCCAATGCAATAAAGTTACGTAGTGTTTATTTATGGTTGATAAAGGGGTATTTCCATGGGTTTGCCTTGGTATCGTGTTCATACCGTTGTATTGAATGATCCCGGCCGGTTACTTTCTGTTCATATAATGCATACAGCTCTGGTTGCTGGTTGGGCCGGTTCGATGGCTCTGTATGAATTAGCAGTTTTTGATCCCTCTGACCCTGTTCTTGATCCAATGTGGAGGCAGGGTATGTTCGTTATACCCTTCATGACTCGTTTAGGAATAACCAATTCATGGAGCGGTTGGAGTATCACAGGAGGGGCTGTAACGAATCCGGGTATTTGGAGTTACGAAGGTGTAGCTGGAGCACATATTGTATTTTCTGGGTTATGCTTTTTGGCAGCTATCTGGCATTGGGTATATTGGGATCTAGAAATTTTTTCTGATGAACGGACAGGGAAACCTTCTTTGGATTTGCCTAAGATCTTTGGAATTCATTTATTTCTTTCGGGGGTGGCTTGCTTTGGTTTTGGTGCATTTCATGTAACCGGCTTGTATGGTCCTGGAATATGGGTGTCCGATCCTTATGGACTAACAGGAAAAGTACAACCCGTAGATCCAGCATGGGGCGTGGAAGGTTTTGATCCTTTTGTTCCGGGAGGAATAGCCTCTCATCATATTGCAGCAGGGACGTTGGGGATATTAGCGGGTCTATTCCATCTTAGTGTCCGCCCCCCACAACGTCTATACAAGGGATTGCGTATGGGAAATATTGAAACCGTCCTTTCTAGTAGTATCGCTGCTGTCTTTTTTGCAGCTTTTGTTGTTGCCGGAACTATGTGGTATGGTTCAGCAACTACTCCGATCGAATTATTTGGGCCCACTCGTTATCAATGGGATCAGGGCTACTTCCAGCAAGAGATATATCGAAGAGTTAGTGCTGGGCTAGCAGAAAATCAAAGTTTATCAGAAGCCTGGTCTAAAATTCCTGAAAAATTAGCTTTTTATGATTACATCGGAAATAATCCGGCGAAAGGGGGATTATTCAGGGCGGGTTCGATGGATAGCGGGGATGGAATAGCAGTTGGATGGTTAGGACACCCCGTCTTTAGAGATAAGGAAGGACGTGAACTTTTTGTACGTCGTATGCCTACCTTTTTTGAAACATTCCCAGTCGTTTTGGTAGACGGCGACGGAATTGTTAGAGCGGATGTTCCTTTTCGAAGGGCAGAATCGAAATATAGTGTTGAACAAGTAGGTGTAACTGTTGAGTTCTACGGCGGCGAACTCAACGGAGTGAGTTATAGTGATCCCGCTACTGTGAAAAAATATGCTAGACGCGCTCAATTGGGTGAAATTTTTGAATTAGATCGTGCTACTTTGAAATCCGATGGTGTTTTTCGTAGCAGTCCAAGGGGTTGGTTTACTTTTGGACATGCTTCATTTGCTTTGCTCTTCTTCTTTGGACACATTTGGCATGGTGCTAGAACCTTGTTCAGAGATGTTTTTGCCGGGATTGACCCGGATTTGGATTCTCAAGTAGAATTTGGAACATTCCAAAAAGTAGGGGATCCGACTACAAGAAGACCGGCAGTCTGATACAACACTGCTTTGTTATCTTTTGTCTCTCTTCTCTTTTTAGAATTTGTCATAGGGGACCAGCTCGCAGATAAATAAAAAACAAAAGTCATGATTCAGACGAAGATTTCTCTGGTCCCCCCATAAAAACCATAAAAAGAAAATCAAAATAAGCAAACAGGTATGGAAGCTATAATTGTAAACCGCGATCGAATCTATGGAAGCACTGGTTTATACATTCCTCTTAGTCTCGACTCTAGGAATAATTTTTTTCGCTATCTTTTTTCGAGAACCGCCTAAAATTTCAACTAAAAGGTTGAAATGATTTTTCATTATCTCAATTGAAGTAATGAGCCTCGCAATATTAATATTCCGAGGCTCATTACTTCAACTAGTCCCCATGTTCCTCAAACGGATCTCTTAGTTGTTGAGAAGGTTGCCCAAAAGCGGTATATAAGGCGTACCCAGTAAAACTTACAAGTAAACCAGATAGAAAGACGGCTACAAGGGTTGCTGTTTCCATTCTTAATATAATTTCAAGACCCAAATGGATCTATGATAAGATCATTTATTTTACCATAGGATGGTATACAAAGTCAAGACCCAAATGGATCTATGATAAGATCATTTATTTTACCATAGAATGGTATACAAAGTCAAGAGATCTCACTGAATACAATAGGATTTATGGCTACACAAACTGTTGAGAACAGTTCTAAATCTGCTCCAAGACGAACTAATGCAGGGAGTTTATTAAAACCATTGAATTCGGAATATGGTAAAGTAGCCCCTGGGTGGGGAACAACTCCTTTGATGGGTGTCGCAATGGCCCTATTTACAGTATTTCTATCTATTATTTTGGAGATTTATAATTCTTCCGTTTTATTGGATGGAATTTCAATGAATTAGATCTATAAGAATCGCAAAGTTTTACAAAATAAATCATTTAGAGCCCGGGTTTCGAGCCCATTCTATTTTATTTTGGGAGTTCAATCGTGGAATTTCTTTGTTTCTGTATTTCCGGAATATGAGTGTGTGACTTGTTCTAATCGATCCTATTGATAGTACAGAAAATGGTTCTGTCATCTTGATAGAGATGATTCTACTTCGTCGGATATTTATTCTAGTATCTGGGACACGAAATAGATTAAGAAATTTTGGAACTATGATTCATACTTAATCTTCAGACCTCGTATCCGGACTCCAACAAATTTTCAAAGAATTCGAATTTGAAAATCGAAACATTTTTCTTTTGGTCAAAATAGAAATAGAAGAAAAATCTTTCTTTGAATTTTGAGTCAGTCTATATATTTATGGAATAAGTGATGGTCAAAAGGTTCTTACTCGGGGAATCCTTGACTTAACTTAGTATTTTTTTATTGAATCATCGTGGTTCTAGTATGAATCTGAGGTTTTAATCAATTCATATTTATATTTTTATATTTATAGGGTTCTTTAACAAGTAGGGTTCTTAACAAGAAAATTCCTATCAATACAATAAGAAATAATAAAAGTCATATTATTACATAAAAATACATAAAAACAAATAAATAGGAAAAAAGAGGAATCAAGAGGCCTGTACGGATCAACATAAAGACCGCTGAGCCAACTTGAGATTTTGGTATTATCGCCACAAACAAAAAAAAGCTTTCGGATTTTTCTTCTTTCGTACCTTCAAAGAAGATTGAATCAAAGATTCAAAATAAAAAGTTTCAAACTTTCCATTACATATTCAATTAGTATTTGGATGTTTTGGCTTGAGCTGTACGAGATGAAAGTCTCATATACGGTTCTCAGAGGGGGAGTTCCACCTATCTCAATAAAGTTTATGATTGGTTCGAAGAACGTCTCGAGATTCAGGCGATTGCGGATGATATAACTAGTAAATACGTCCCCCCCCACGTCAATATATTTTATTGTTTAGGTGGAATTACGCTTACTTGTTTCTTAGTACAAGTAGCTACGGGATTTGCTATGACTTTTTACTATCGTCCGACTGTTACTGAAGCTTTTGCTTCCGTTCAATACATAATGACTGAAGCTAATTTTGGTTGGTTAATCCGATCAGTTCATAGATGGTCGGCAAGTATGATGGTCCTAATGATGATCCTGCATGTATTTCGTGTGTATCTTACCGGTGGATTTAAAAAACCTCGCGAATTGACTTGGGTTACAGGTGTGGTTCTAGCTGTATTGACTGCGTCTTTTGGCGTAACTGGTTATTCCTTACCCTGGGATCAAATTGGTTATTGGGCAGTGAAAATTGTAACAGGTGTACCTGAAGCTATTCCTGTAATAGGATCCCCTTTGGTAGAATTATTGCGTGGAAGTGCTAGTGTGGGACAATCCACCCTGACTCGGTTTTATAGTTTACACACTTTTGTATTGCCCCTTCTTACTGCCGTATTTATGTTAATGCACTTTCCAATGATACGGAAACAGGGTATTTCTGGTCCTTTATAGATAAGATATTTCATCGATATTTGGAATCAATTATGTATCACTTGGGGAAGGAATAATAGTATTTCATTGCTATAAATATGGATTATTAAAAAAAAATAAGACATGTATTTGGATATTTCCCCTCAACTCCCTAATATTATTTATTTGACAGGAATTGTTGAGGGGAATTCTCTGAATAAAAAATGGATTATGGGAGTGTGTGACTTGAATTATTGATTAGTCTGTGTAGCTATATGCTTGCCACATTGGGATTGCAATTTACAAACCAAATGTGTCTTTGTTCCAACCGCCGTGTAAGCCCTATACATAGGATAGGCTGGGTTGCTTGAAGAGAATTGTTTCTATGATCAGATCCGAATCATGTTGTACATCAGCAGGCTCCGTAAAATCCGGAAATGAAATAGATAAAAGATAATATATCTAGTTTATTTATTTAACTTACTTAAGCTTAAGATTTAATAGTATGCGTAAGCTTAAGATTTAATAGTATATAGTATAGAAATGCATTCATTTCCTCTGCATTGACACGATCATTCATACTATTGGAGTGAAACGGGCGGTCTAAAGAAGAATAGGGGCTATATTAGTAACAAGTAAACCTTTTGTGTGTACCTCAAAATATTAGGGGAATAGATACCAATCGTAAGGTCTGAGACGGCCCAGAAAGCACTTGATCATATCATGATCAACTTTGTAAGCCTACTTGGGTATTGAGCATTTAC